CTATTTGCTCAATAACTTATTCACCCATAATCCTTTTTTTCCTTTGTTTGTCCACTACTTCTTATGAATCTAAACAAAGGAGTTCCAATAGACCCGGAAAAGAAGGAAAGGAATAGTAATCTTTGATGAACAGGAAAAAAAATAATTATTATTTTGATACAAGACGACACAAGAAAACGGGTGAAAATTCCTTTTTCTTGTGTCGTCTTGCGTCGAATAGAAGATTAGGAAGACTAGTAATCCTTCCTAAAAGTATTTGTTCCTTTCATTTTTACCATCCTTGCCTTGTATTCTCTTCTTTTGTATTTGTTTGTATGCCTATTGTTTATTACTAAAATGGAATACAAGTAATGAATTCCAGGCGTCCTGCAAAACAAAAAGAGTATAAACAAAGCAAGCAAAAGGATTTACAGAATTTTTTGATCATACATAATTGTATCGATGGACAAAAAATCGGCACTTTTTACCAAATGTTAAGGAATCTCTGGACCTAAAAATTCATTTCGTACAATTGAACTTTTTCAAACTGTTTCTTTTTAAGAACCAAAAAAACTTGTGCCAAAATAACAGATGCGAAGAAGAACAAAAGGCCTTGGACGCGTAATGGATCTTGAAGCACTATTTCTGCATCTCCCTGACCAAACCCTCCTACATTGGGATTGCTTGTTAATGGTTGATCAAGCTTAATGGATTCACCCTCTGAAACAAGAAGTTCTGGTCCTGGAGGTATAATATCAACCACTTGACGTCCATCCGATGCATCAACTATGGTTATTTCATATCCTCCCTTTTCTTTACGTACTATTTTGCTTACTATACCTGCTGATGTAGCATTATAGACTGTATTGTTACTCTTGCTACCATCAGGATAAATCTGACCCCTTCCTCTGTTCCCACCCACATATATGGGATATTTTAAGAAGTGAACGTCTTTCTTTGTAGCAGGGTCGGGGGAAAGAATGGGAAAGACGATTTCACTATATTTCTGACCCGGAACAGGACCTATCACAAGAATATTTTTTTTATTGGGACGATAACTCTGAAAAGACAGATTTCCTATCTTTTCTTTCAACTCAGGAGAAATACGATCGGGGGGGGCTAATTCGAATCCCTCGGGTAAAATAAGAACAGCACCCACATTCAAACCCCCTTTTTTACCATTAGCAAGAACTTGTTTCAGTTGCATATCATAAGGAATTTGAACAACTGCTTCAAATACAGTATCAGGAAGCACAGCTTGCGGAACTTCAATATCCACGGGCTTATTAGCTAAATGGCAATTAGCACATACAATTCGTCCAGTTGCTTCTCGTGGGTTTTCATAACCCTGCTGCGCAAAAATGGGATATGCATTTGAAATGGATGCTCGAGTTATTACATATATCATGATCGATACAGAAATGGATCGAGTCATCTGTTCCTTTACCCAAGAAAAAGTATTTCTATTTTGCATGTCCAATCGTGGATCTCGGAATTTCTACAATAAATTAGATAGGGAACTAGTAAAGTTCCCTATGCACGAGTCTGTCATTGTACTGGAATAGTTGTACTGTAATATAGGACGAATACCTTGAACTGGTAGAAATAAAATATAAAGAATTAAGTAAGATTCAAAATGGTTTCCTTATAAAGGAAGAAAGATTCTGATTTATTTGATTGATATCAGGAGATCAAATGAGTTCTTCATTCATTCATTGAATGATAAATGACTACAAGCGAAGGAGATACACGATTTAAATAATGGAAAATCCAATATTTTACAATTGTATCTAGAATAACTGGAAAGGTGGAAACAAGACCAGATATAATTTGATCGTTATGAGCCAATCCAAAATCGTTGTAGAACGAACCAATTATTAGTTCCCAACCATGAGTCGAGTGAAATCCAATCCATAAATCAGTAACTAAAAGAATCGAAAAAGCTTTTATTGTGTCACTTAAGTTATAGAGGAATTCCTGAACCCAAGAATTAAGAATGACAAGTTCCTCATTACCCAAAATAAAATAACCACTTAGAATAGCGAAAGAGATTATATTTGTCGAGAAATGAAAAATGATATGGAGATGATATTCATTGTGTGTTTTGACCAATTGTATCGTTTCCTTGTGTATTCCTATACGAAGTTTTTGTATATGTGTCTCCGGGTACTCCTTTATCATTTCGTCCAACAGAAAGAGTTCTTCTAATTCTATGAATCTTTCTAGAACGTTTTTCTCTTGAATGATATTCAAGAGAGTTTTGGATTGCCCGGTATTCCACCAATTTGTAACCCAAAGTTCCAGACATTTATTAAATGAGAGAGAGACCCACCAGGGCAAAAATACTATAGATACAAGATATGGGAAAGAAGGCAATGCTTTCTTTTTTTTCATTTTTTATCTGTGAATTGAATCGTTAATGAACCTGCTTCATTCGTTGACTCTATATGATATTTCTCTGAAGCACGAGTTCTATAACAAGGTATTGAACCTATGGGTCTATTCATTCCAATTTTTGTGTCAAAATTGAGTTTAGTTCTTGGATCTAGAAGGAATATAGAAATGGGATAAGGGTTCGCCCTTTTCGGATAAAAATGCAAAATCAATATTATTCCTAGATATCTCAATTGGGCAAATTAGAATGGGCAAATTCGAAGCAATTTCATCTTCATTTGTTCCTTTCTATGAATACTCGAAAACCCACTTAAAATAACGAATCGGATTTAGAAACGAAAACCCCCCTCAGTTAATTATTTCGAAATGTTTCACCGCCTAGCCACAACCAAGGAAAAAAGGTATCATCAAAATTTTGGGCCTAAAAAGATGAGATGAATTCCGTATTACGAAATAAATGTTCGGATATATTTGATGAATCCCTACTTATTATATTAGCCTTAGATTAGCCTTTTTTCTAGTAGAAATTTTCTAGTAGAAAAGAATTGAGTTGGGATCCATACGCATACGAAATACTTTTGGTATACAAATGGTATACAAAAATTTCTTCTTTTCTTAATTTTCTTCTTTATTTTATTATAGTATAGTTTATTATAGTTATTCCATATACGCCCTCCTGCTTTTTTGGTTTATTCTATGGGAGTCGCCACGACAAAGGAAGGAGGAAATAGAATAATCTAACATGTTTTGTTCAAATGAACATTCCAAAAAGACTTCAATTGTATTAAAAAAGGAATTAGCAAGTTCCTTCCCCCATGCCGAGAAAACATTTATTCTTTATTGTGTTCAATTCATTTCAAAATACTTCAATTGGTACGCGCAAGAAATAGGCCAATTCGGCAGCTTTTTGTTCAATTTCTCGTGGAGTAAAATTCTCATCAGTACGAGTCAAGGGAATGGCCCCTTGACCTCTGATTTCCATATAAAGGACACGACGAGGATAAAGACCCTCTTTAACCTCAATTCTGATTGATTGGATATCTCTCATAAGGAAGCGAAGGAAGATGCGACGATTTATTCCAGGAAATCCCCAACGAAAAATGCACACAATTCCTTCTTTTCTATCGAATCGGTCATAACCACTACCTACATTCCACAAAATTGTGCACCACAAATAGGAGCTAACGAACAGACCTGCGATCCCGTAAAAAGACATCACGATTCCTTGTGGAAAAAAAATAATTTGCTGAGATGGAAATATGGATATCAGATTCCTACCAAGATAACTGGAAGTTCCAACCGCTAAGAATCCTAGTGAACCTAAAAAAAGGATACAGGCCCAGCAAAAATTACTTGTTTTTCGAGACCCCCTTATAAGTTCTATCCATATATGTTCTGATCGCCAATTCATACTATACTAGATCCAGTTGCATTCGATTGGAATTGAGAGAATAACCCAAATTTGACTTTACCTTTCTTGATCCCGAAGTAACTTTCATCAACTAGCACTATTCTGATGTGGAGTAATTGGTTAGATACATTGACTTTCTATTAAAAATATTTACTGATCCGTTTTTAACCAGCTATATATATATACATGCATTTATGCGGATAGCATGTATCCGCATACATAACAGTTCTTTCATTTGTGTGTGGAAAGAGCCACATATCGTACCATATTGCACTAAAAAAATATCTTTATTATGATACAGTGTTGAAATAAATTGATAGGATTTGGTCCCATTGGATCTAGACAATCTTATTTTTTTGGACATGAAGAGATAAAGAAGCCATTGCAATTGCCGGAAATACTAGGCCCACTAAAGGCACAAAAATAGAGGGTAAGTTGAGATCTGTCATAGAATGGGTGCCTCGATTTAATATTTGTATCTATATATTTGTATCTATTAGAAAGATATCTTATGATATGATAAGTATATCTATTATAAGTAATATTAGGTAATATTGACTATTGTATTTTATATAATATTATACTACTAAGTATATATAAACAATTAAGTATATATAAATATATAATTTCTAAATAATATATTTATATTAAAATAGAAATTTGAAATATAAAAATAATATTAAAATATTCAATTTAAAGAAAAAAAAGGATAGATAATAAGTGCAAAAATGTAGAACTAAATTAAGTGTACCTATTCATCTTTCTACACGAATATAAATAGGGTAATCTTCTTTTACAAATTTTATTATTCTTCTTCTCCCATCCTTATGTTCTTTCTATCTTTCTTTCTAATCTAATAAGGAGTTTTTTATTTAAAAGGAGTTTTCTTATGAAAATTAGGTTCATTATGAATTCGCGACTCTAAATAATAGGATCCAACAAACAGGGATTCATAGTAAAAATGTGATAGATGTAGAAATTATTTTATTTCATTTCCATATTTGATATTTCTTTTTATTTTGATATTTTTTTTTCATTATTGTCTATCTTAATTAATGCGTAAGATAGCCAGATAAAATTCTTTTTATTTCCCCAAATTTGAATTCCTCGGAAAGAGAAATTCACTTTTTTATTTTATCCTGTTGATAGAGGTTCATAATACCTAATCATGAATAGGGGTAAGATAAAAAATAGATCTGGATCCGGAAGAAAAAAA